GTTAGCCACATAGGCCTAGTAATTGCCGCTAGCATAATCCAAACCCAATGGTCATTTTCAGGGGCAATAATCCTAATAATTTCCCACGGACTCACCTCCTCTCTCCTATTTTGTTTAGCAAACACAAACTACGAACGAACGCATAGCCGCATTCTCATCCTCACACGAGGCTTACAACCCCTCCTACCCTTAATATCCATATGATGACTCCTAGCTAACTTAACCAACATAGCCCTTCCCCCAACAACTAACTTAATAGCAGAACTAACAATCATAATTACCCTATTCAACTGATCCCCCCCTACAATTATCCTAACCGGAGCCGCAACACTCTTAACTGCCTCTTATACTCTATACATGCTACTATCAACACAACGAGGCATCCTACCAGCCCACATCACAGCAGCCCCAAATTCAAACACACGAGAACATCTCCTCATAACCCTCCACATCATCCCAATACTAACCCTTATCTTCAAGCCAGAACTGATTTCAGGAACCCCTTTATGCAAGCATAGTTTAATCAAAACATTAGATTGTGATTCTAACATTAGGAGTTCAAATCTCCTTACTCGCCGAGGGGTGGCCAAAGCCAGCAAGAACTGCTAATTCCTGCATCCGAGCTTTAAACCTCGGCCCCCTTAACTTTTAAAGGATAAAAGTAATCCATTGGTCTTAGGAACCACTCATCTTGGTGCAACTCCAAGTAAAAGTAATGGAGACCGCACTACTCCTCAACACCCTCATACCACTAACACTCCTCACCCTTCTTACCCCCATTATCTTACCTCCCCTGCTAAAATTAAAAAACTCCCCCACAACCATCTCCAAGACCATTAAAACAGCCTTCCTAATCAGCCTTATCCCAATAACAATTTTCATCCACTCAGGAGCAGAAAGCATCACCACTTACTGAGAATGACAATTCATCCCAAACTTTAAAATCCCCATTTCCCTAAAAATAGACTCCTACTCCATAACATTCTTCCCCATCGCATTATTTGTAACCTGATCAATTCTAGAATTTGCAACATGATACATAGCATCTGAGCCATTCATCACAAAATTCTTCACCTATCTCCTCACCTTCCTCATCGCCATACTGACACTAACTATCGCAAACAACATATTCCTCCTATTCGTAGGGTGAGAAGGAGTAGGTATCATATCATTCCTCCTCATTGGCTGATGACAGGGACGAGCCGAAGCCAACACAGCTGCATTACAGGCCATAATCTACAACCGAATTGGAGACATTGGCCTTATCCTAAGCATAGCATGACTAGCCTCCACACTAAATTCCTGAGAAATCCAACAAGCCACTCATCCAAACCAAACACCCATCCTCCCCCTTCTAGGACTCATTCTAGCCGCCACAGGCAAATCAGCTCAATTCGGCCTCCACCCCTGACTTCCAGCAGCAATAGAAGGCCCAACCCCAGTCTCCGCCCTACTCCACTCCAGTACAATAGTAGTAGCAGGAATTTTCCTACTCATCCGCACACACCCCCTCCTAGCCTCCAATGAAACAGCCCTAACTTTGTGCCTATGCCTAGGTGCCCTATCAACACTATTCGCTGCTATCTGCGCCCTCACTCAAAATGACATCAAAAAAATCATTGCCTTCTCCACCTCAAGCCAATTAGGCCTAATAATAGTTACAATCGGATTAAACCTCCCCCAACTAGCCTTTCTCCACATTTCAACCCATGCTTTCTTTAAAGCCATATTATTCCTATGCTCCGGCCTAATCATCCACAGCTTAAACGGAGAACAAGATATCCGCAAAATAGGGTCTCTACAAAAAACCCTGCCAATGACCACCTCATGCCTAACCATTGGCAATCTTGCCCTAATAGGTACCCCTTTCCTAGCGGGCTTCTACTCAAAAGACCTAATCATTGAAAACTTAAACACATCGTACATCAACACCTGAGCCCTTTTACTCACACTACTTGCCACATCCTTCACTGCCACCTACAGTCTACGTATAACCCTATTAGTACAAACAGGATTTAACCGAACCCCAACAATCTCGTCAATTAACGAAAACACCCCCCTAGCCATCCTACCAATTATCCGACTGGCCTTTGGCAGCATCATGGCAGGCCTACTAATCTCATCCATCATCCTCCCTACAAAAACACCCCCAATAACCATACCTACCATCACGAAAACTGCCGCCATCATCGTCACAGCCCTAGGAATTGTCCTAGCCCTAGAACTTTCAAACACAACACACATCCTATCCCTCCCAAAACAAAACACCCTCACAAACTTCTCCTCCTCACTAGGCTACTTCAACCCATTAATACACCGAACCAACCCCACAATCCTCCTATTCACCGGACAAAAAATTGCCTCCCACCTAATCGACATAGCATGATACAAAAAAATCGGTCCTGAAGGCCTCGCTAATCTGCACCTTATCATAAGCAAAATCTCAACCACACTTCACACAGGCCTAATCAAATCCTACCTAGGAACATTCGCCCTCACAATCCTTACAACAATTCTACTCATACAAAAATAAAATTAATGGCACCCAACATCCGAAAATCACACCCCCTACTAAAAATAATCAACAACTCTCTAATCGACCTACCCACCCCGTCCAACATCTCTGCCTGATGAAACTTTGGCTCCCTACTTGCAGTATGCCTAACCACCCAAATCATTACCGGCCTCCTGCTAGCTGCACACTACACTGCAGACACCTCCTTAGCCTTCTCCTCCGTAGCACATATATGCCGAAACGTACAATACGGTTGACTCATCCGAAACCTCCATGCAAACGGCGCCTCATTCTTCTTCATCTGCATCTACCTTCACATCGGACGGGGCCTATACTACGGCTCCTACCTCTACAAAGAAACCTGAAACACAGGAGTAATCCTCCTCCTCACACTCATAGCAACTGCATTCGTAGGCTACGTACTCCCATGAGGACAAATATCATTTTGAGGAGCTACCGTCATCACAAACCTATTCTCAGCAATCCCTTATATTGGACAAACCCTAGTAGAGTGAGCCTGAGGAGGATTTTCAGTCGATAACCCCACCCTTACCCGATTCTTTGCTCTACATTTCCTCCTACCCTTCGTAATCGCAGGAATCACCATCATCCACCTCACATTCCTACACGAATCAGGCTCAAACAACCCACTAGGCATCTCATCTAACTCTGACAAAATCCCATTCCACCCATACTACTCCCTCAAAGACATCCTAGGCCTAACACTCATACTCGCTCCATTCCTTACACTAACCCTATTCTACCCAAACCTACTAGGTGACCCAGAAAACTTCACCCCAGCAAACCCATTAGTAACTCCACCCCACATCAAACCAGAATGATACTTCCTATTCGCCTATGCCATCCTACGCTCAATCCCAAACAAACTAGGAGGTGTGTTAGCCTTAGCGGCTTCAGTTCTCATCCTCCTCTTAATCCCATTACTCCACAAATCTAAACAACGAACCATAACATTCCGCCCACTCTCCCAAATTCTGTTCTGACTCCTGGTAGCCAACCTCCTCATTCTAACCTGAGTGGGAAGTCAACCAGTAGAGCACCCATTCATCATCATTGGCCAAATAGCATCATTCTCCTACTTCAGCATCCTACTTATCCTCTTCCCTACGGTCGGAACCCTCGAAAACAAAATACTCAACCACTAAAATACTCTAATAGTTTATGAAAAACATTGGTCTTGTAAACCAAAAACTGAAGATTACACCCTTCTTAGAGTATCAGAAAAAAAGGACTTTAACCTCCTTCTCCAGCTCCCAAAGCTGGTGTTTTCAAATAAACTACTTTCTGAAACCCCTAAACAGCCCGAATCGCCCCCCGAGACAACCCACGAACAAGCTCTAACACAACAAACAAAACTAACAACAAACCTCAGCCCGCCACCATAAATAACCCAACCCCCCACGAATAAAACACCGCAACCCCACTAAAATCTAACCGAACAAAAGACATCCCCCCACTATCAACAGTAGCCACCCCAACCTTCCAAAAATCAACAAACCCTCCCAAAACCACCCCCACACAAACCACCAAGACAAAACCTAACCCATACCCCACCACTCGCCAGCTCCCCCAAGCCTCAGGATAAGGATCTGCTGCTAAAGACACAGAATAAACAAAGACTACGAGCATACCCCCTAAATAAATCATAAACAACGCCAAAGAAACAAAAGAAACACCCAAACTTATTAACCACCCACACCCTACCACAGACGCCAACACTAACCCCACCACACCATAATATGGGGAAGGATTAGACGCCACAGCTAAAACCCCCAACATAAAACAAACTCCAAGAAAAATCACAAAATAAGTCATATATTCCCGCTTGGATAGACCCCAAGGACTACGGCTTGAAAAGCCATTGTTGTTCTCAACTACGGGAACAACAACTTTTTTTAACCTAACCCCCCTACTGAGTGTACCCCCCCTTTCCCCCCCAGGGGGGGTATACTATGTATAATTGTACATACATTTATATACCACATACATTATGGTCACAGTAATAGATATGTATACGTACTAAACCCATTATATGTAGACGGACATTACACCTAGCCCACATTTATCCCAACCCCATCCCATGCATGCTCCCAGACATTAAGTCCACCCTAACCTACTGTACTGCTCCAGAACCCTCAAGTCACCAAACTATGAATGGTCACAGGACATAATACTCAATTACTGCCTACACCCCATTTGGTTATGCTAGTCGTACCAGATGGATTTATTGATCGTACACCTCACGAGAGATCAGCAACCCCTGCCCGTAATGTACTTCATGACCAGCTTCAGGCCCATTCTTTCCCCCTACACCCCTCGCCCCTCTTGCTCTTTTGCGCCTCTGGTTCCTCGGTCAGGCACATCCCATGCATAACTCCTGAACTCCTCACTTTTCACGAAGTCATCTGTGGATTATTCTCCCCTCTTCAGTCCGTGATCGCGGCATCTTCCCTCTTCTTTTGCTGTTGGTTCCTTTTTTTTTTGGGGCTTCTTCACAGGTTACCCTTCACAGTGCGGTTGCGGAGTGCTATTCAAGTGAAGCCTGGACTACACCTGCGTTGCGTCCTATCCTAGTCCTCTCGTGTCCCTCGATGAGACGGTTTGCGTGTATGGGGAATCATCTTGACACTGATGCACTTTGGATCGCATTTGGTTATGGCTCTTCCACCCCCCGGGTAAATGGGGCTATTTAGTGAATGCTTGTCGGGCATATTTTTACGAATTTTCACTTCCTCTATTTTCTTAACAAAACTAGGGAATTTACCACATTTTTTTTCTTATTTTTTTATCATTTTTTTTTTATTTTTTAAAAACATTTTTTAAAAAACTAAATTACATATAAACTACCGCATAAAACTCCACAAACCATAAAAACGTTTGTGTTTAGTATATATACATTATCGTATGCATCATTATTATTAGAGAAACTCCACTACCGAATTCATCATTTAAAAAAACAAAAATCACTCAACACAAAACCCCACAAACAAACATTATTTATATTAACAACTAACAAATAGCTCAATTCCCCTACAACCTAAGCCCCCATAGCTTAACCCCAAAGCATGGCACTGAAGATGCCAAGACGGTACCAATATTACCTGCGGGCAAGAGACTTAGTCCTAACCTTACTGTTGGTTTTTGCTAGACATATACATGCAAGTATCCGCACTCCAGTGAAAATGCCCCTTAATCTTATTCTTTCCGCAAGCAAAAGGAGCAGGTATCAGGCACACCCACCAGTAGCCCAAAACACCTTGCTAAGCCACACCTCCACAGGTATTCAGCAGTAATTAACCTTAAGCAATAAGTGCAAACTTGACTTAGCCATAGCAACCACAGGGTTGGTAAATCTTGTGCCAGCCACCGCGGTCATACAAGAAACCCAAATCAATAGCCATCCGGCGTAAAGAGTGGACACATGTTATCTACACCAACTAAGATCGAAACGTAACCAAGCTGTCATAAGCCTAAGACCCATCTAAGCCCCATCCAAAACTATCTTAGTTAGCATGATCAAGTTCAACCCACGAAAGCCAGGGTACAAACTGGGATTAGATACCCCACTATGCCTGGCCATAAATCCAGATACCCCCCCCATACATTCGTATCCGCCCGAGAACTACGAGCACAAACGCTTAAAACTCTAAGGACTTGGCGGTGCCCCAAACCCACCTAGAGGAGCCTGTTCTATAATCGATAATCCACGATTCACCCAACCACCCCTAGCCAATACAGCCTACATACCGCCGTCGCCAGCCCACCTCCAATGAAAGAACAACAGTGAGCTCAACAGCCCCCGCTAACAAGACAGGTCAAGGTATAGCCCATGGGGTGGAAGAAATGGGCTACATTCTCTACCATAGAGCATAACGAAAGAGGACGTGAAACCCGTCCTTGGAAGGAGGATTTAGCAGTAAAGCAGGACCATACCCAATCCTAAAGCCTGCTTTAAGACGGCCCTGAGGCACGTACATACCGCCCGTCACCCTCTTCAAAAGCCACAAACACTAATAAATAATACCCACCTTAGGCTAAAGACGAGGCAAGTCGTAACAAGGTAAGCGTACCGGAAGGTGCGCTTAGATCACCAAGACGTAGCTATAACTCCCAAAGCATTCAGCTTACACCTGAAAGATACCTTCACAAATCAAGGTCGTCTTGACAAGCCCTCCCTCTAGCCCAACTAAATCACACCCACTATCATAAAAATCCACTACCCCACCCAACTAAAACATTCTACACTCACCCTAGTATAGGCGATAGAAAAGACTCTCCAGGCGCAATAGAGATTAACCGTACCGTAAGGGAAAGATGAAATAACAATGAAAAATTACAAGCAAAAAATAGTAAAGACTAACCCTTGTACCTCTTGCATCATGATTTAGCAAGAACAACCAAGCAAAGCGAACTAAAGTTTGCCCCCCCGAAACCCAAGCGAGCTACTTGCGAGCAGCTAAAATTGAGCGAACCCGTCTCTGTCGCAAAAGAGTGGGATGACCCGCTAGTAGTGGTGAAAAGCCAACCGAGCTGGGTGATAGCTGGTTACCTGCCAAATGAATCTAAGTTCCCCCTTAACTCATTCCCCAAGGATACCTACCCAACCCCACACGTTAGAGTTAAGAGCAACTCGATGGGGGTACAGCTCCATCGAAAAAGAACACAACCTCCTCCAGCGGATAAAGCTCCCCCTACTCCCACCTGTAGGCCTTCAAGCAGCCACCAACAAAGAATGCGTCAAAGCTCTTCCATTAAAAATCTTAAATCTCATCTGACTCCCTCACTCAAAGCAGGTCAACCTATGACAATAGAAGAATTAATGCTAAAATAAGTAACTTGGGATCATCCTCCAGACAGCGTAAACTTACATCAACATATTATTAACAGAGACCAACTTATACTCACACTTTAACAAGACCACGTATTCCAACACAACCTGTTAGACCAACTCAGGAACGCTTACATAGATGATTAAAACCTGCAGAAGGAACTCGGCAAACCAAAGACCCGACTGTTTCCCAAAAACATAGCCTTCAGCAAACAACAAGTATTGAAGGTGATGCCTGCCCAGTGACCCACATGTTTAACGGCCGCGGTATCCTAACCGTGCGAAGGTAGCGCAATCAATTGTCTCATAAATCGAGACTTGTATGAATGGCTAAACGAGGTCTTAGCTGTCTCCTGCAGATAATCAGTGAAATTAGTATTCCCGTGCAAAAACGAGAATGTGACCATAAGACGAGAAGACCCTGTGGAACTTTAAAATCACGACCACCTTCACACCAACACAACCCATCGGATCCACCCACAAAGCACTTGGTCGACATTTTTCGGTTGGGGCGACCCTGGAGAAAAACAAATCCTCCAAACCCATAGACCACACCTCTTCACCAAGATCCACCACTCAAAGTGCTAATAGTAATCTAGACCCAATACAATTGACCAATGGACCAAGCTACCCCAGGGATAACAGCGCAATCTCCTCCAAGAGCCCATATCGACAAGGAGGTTTACGACCTCGATGTTGGATCAGGACAACCTAATGGTGCAGCCGCTATTAAGGGTTCGTTTGTTCAACGATTAACAGTCCTACGTGATCTGAGTTCAGACCGGAGCAATCCAGGTCGGTTTCTATCTATGAACATACTCCTCCTAGTACGAAAGGACCGGAGAAGTGGAGCCAATACCACCAAGCACGCCCCAGCCTTCCAAGCAATGAACTCAACTCAACTTGCCAAGAAGCCCCCCATACTCACACCTAACTCCTAGAAAAGGAGACAGCTAGCGTGGCAGAGCTTGGCAAATGCAAAAGGCTTAAGCCCTTTACCCAGAGGTTCAAATCCTCTCCCTAGCTGCTCTAAACATGACCTCGCCTGCCCCAATAACTCTCTTAATTATAACCATATCCTATGCACTCCCCATCCTAATTGCCGTGGCCTTCTTAACACTTGTAGAACGAAAAATCCTAAGCTACATGCAGGCCCGAAAGGGCCCAAATATCGTGGGCCCTTTTGGTCTACTCCAACCCGTCGCAGATGGGGTAAAACTATTCATTAAAGAACCCATCCGCCCATCTACCTCTTCCCCCTTCCTCTTCATCATAACCCCTGTCCTGGCTCTTCTACTAGCCCTCACCATTTGAATCCCCCTTCCACTACCATTCCCCCTTGCAGACTTGAACCTAGGTCTACTATTCCTCCTAGCCATATCAAGCCTAACCGTCTACTCCCTACTCTGATCAGGATGGGCTTCAAACTCCAAATACGCTCTAATCGGAGCCCTCCGAGCTGTTGCTCAGACAATCTCATATGAAGTCACCCTAGCCATCATCCTACTATCTACAATCATACTAAGCGGCAACTATACCTTATACACCATAGCTACCACTCAAGAGCCCATTTACCTAATTTTCTCATCATGGCCCCTCGCAATAATATGATATATCTCTACTCTTGCCGAAACTAATCGAGCCCCATTCGACCTTACAGAAGGAGAATCTGAGCTCGTCTCAGGATTCAACGTAGAATATGCTGCTGGACCATTTGCCTTATTTTTCGTAGCCGAATATGCTAACATCATACTAATAAATACACTAACTACCATTCTATTCCTCAACCCAAGCTTCCTAAACCTCCCATCAGAATTATTCCCTATTGCTCTGGCTACAAAAGTCCTCCTCCTCTCATCCACATTTCTATGAATTCGAGCCTCATATCCACGATTTCGCTATGATCAACTAATGCACCTCCTATGAAAAAACTTCCTGCCCCTAACCTTAGCCCTATGCCTTTGACACACCAGCATACCAATTAGCTACGCTGGTCTGCCCCCAATCTAAGGAAGCGTGCCTGAATAAAGGGTCACTATGATAAAGTGAACATAGAGGTATAACAACCCTCTCACTTCCTAACTCTAGAAAAGTAGGAATCGAACCTACACAGAAGAGATCAAAACTCTACATACTCCCTCTATATTATTTTCTAGTAGGGTCAGCTAATTAAGCTATCGGGCCCATACCCCGAAAATGATGGTTTAACCCCTTCCCCTACTAATGAACCCCCATGCAAAACTAATCTCCACAGTAAGCCTAATCATGGGAACTAGCATCACAATCTCCAGCAACCATTGAATTCTTGCCTGAACAGGCTTAGAAATCAATACCCTAGCCATCATTCCATTCATCTCAAAATCACATCACCCCCGAGCAATTGAAGCCGCCATCAAATATTTCCTCACCCAATCAACTGCATCAGCCCTAATCCTCTTCTCAAGCATAAGCAATGCCTGACACACCGGTCAATGAGATATTACCCAACTAAACCACCCTACATCATGCCTAGTGCTGACAATAGCAATTGCAATCAAACTAGGCTTAGTTCCATTCCACTTTTGATTTCCAGAAGTCCTTCAAGGCTCCTCACTAATTACTGCCCTACTACTCTCTACCCTAATAAAACTCCCTCCAATCACCCTTCTCCTTCTAACATCACAATCTCTTAATCCCACCCTACTCACCCTCCTAGCAATCTCCTCCACACTAATTGGAGGCTGAATGGGCTTAAACCAAACACAAACACGAAAAATCATAGCCTTTTCATCTATCTCCCACCTAGGCTGAATAATCGCAGTCATCATCTATAACCCACAACTCACTATCCTCACCTTCATCCTCTATACAATAATAACAATAACCGTATTCCTATCCCTAGCCCAAATCAAAGTCCTAAAACTATCAACAATACTCATCTCATGGACAAAAACACCAACACTAAACGCAACTGTAATACTAACCCTCCTCTCATTAGCAGGCCTTCCACCACTAACCGGCTTTATACCAAAATGACTCATCATCCAAGAACTTACTAAACAAGAAATAACCCCAATAGCCACAATCATCACCATATTATCACTTCTCAGCCTATTCTTCTACCTCCGCTTAGCATATCACTCAACAATCACCCTCCCTCCTAACTCATCCAACCACATAAAACTCTGACGCACCAACAAAACACTAAACACTCCAACCGCCATCCTAGCCGCACTGTCAACCTCAATGTTACCCCTCTCCCCCCTAATTATCACCATACTTTAGAAACTTAGGATTAAACTACCGCCCAAACCAAAGGCCTTCAAAGCCTTAAATAAGAGTTAGACTCTCTTAGTTTCTGCCTCTAAGGTCAACAGGACATTAACCTGTATCTTCTGAATGCAAACCAGACGCTTTAATTAAGCTAAGACCTCCACCTAGACAGATGGGCTTCGATCCCATAAACTTCTAGTTAACAGCTAGACGCCATAACCCACTAGCTTCTGTCTACAAGACCCTGGCACACCTTAGTGTACATCAATGAGTTTGCAACTCACCATGAATTTCACTACAGAGTCGATAAGAAGAGGAATTGAACCTCTGTAAAAAGGACTACAGCCTAACGCTTACAACACTCAGCCATCTTACCTGTGACCTTCATCAACCGATGACTATTCTCAACTAACCACAAAGACATTGGCACTCTTTACCTAATTTTCGGCACATGAGCAGGTATAGCTGGCACAGCACTCAGCCTGCTAATCCGTGCAGAGCTGGGACAACCAGGAACCCTCCTAGGGGACGATCAAATCTACAATGTGATCGTTACAGCCCATGCCTTCGTCATAATCTTCTTTATAGTCATACCTATCATGATCGGCGGCTTCGGAAACTGACTAGTCCCTCTCATGATTGGTGCCCCAGATATAGCATTTCCACGTATAAACAACATAAGCTTCTGGCTCCTCCCACCTTCCTTCCTCCTCCTACTAGCCTCCTCCACCGTAGAAGCTGGAGCTGGCACAGGATGAACCGTTTACCCACCCTTAGCTGGCAACCTTGCTCATGCCGGTGCATCCGTGGACCTAGCCATTTTCTCACTTCACCTGGCAGGTGTATCCTCCATCCTAGGGGCTATTAACTTCATCACTACCATTATTAACATAAAACCCCCCGCACTGTCACAATACCAAACACCTCTATTCGTATGATCTGTACTCATCACCGCCATCCTACTACTTTTATCCCTGCCAGTCTTAGCAGCCGGAATCACAATACTACTTACCGACCGCAATCTTAATACTACATTTTTCGACCCAGCAGGTGGAGGAGACCCAGTCCTATACCAGCATCTATTCTGATTCTTCGGCCACCCTGAAGTCTACATCCTCATCCTCCCAGGTTTCGGAATAATCTCCCACGTAGTAGCATATTATGCAGGGAAAAAAGAACCATTTGGATATATGGGAATAGTATGAGCAATACTGTCAATCGGCTTCCTTGGCTTCATCGTATGGGCCCACCACATGTTCACAGTCGGTATAGACGTAGACACTCGAGCTTACTTTACATCGGCCACTATAATCATTGCCATTCCAACCGGCATTAAAGTCTTTAGCTGACTAGCAACCCTACACGGAGGGACAATTAAATGAGACCCACCCATGCTATGAGCCCTGGGATTTATCTTCCTATTCACCATCGGCGGCTTAACAGGAATTGTCCTTGCTAATTCATCATTGGATATCGCCCTTCACGACACCTACTACGTAGTAGCCCACTTCCACTATGTCCTCTCAATGGGGGCAGTTTTTGCCATTCTAGCAGGATTTACCCACTGATTCCCCCTTTTCACAGGCTTCACCTTACACCCCTCATGGACTAAAGCACACTTCGGAGTAATGTTCACAGGAGTTAACCTGACCTTCTTCCCCCAGCACTTCCTAGGTTTAGCCGGAATACCTCGACGATACTCAGACTATCCAGATGCCTACACACTATGAAACACACTATCTTCAATCGGCTCCCTAATTTCAATAACAGCCGTAATTATACTAATATTCATCATCTGAGAGGCCTTCTCAGCAAAACGAAAAGTACTTCAACCCGAACTAACTGCCACTAACATCGAATGAATCCACGGTTGCCCACCCCCATACCACACCTTCGAAGAACCAGCCTTTGTTCAAGTACAAGAAAGGAAGGAATCGAACCCTCACATGCTGGTTTCAAGCCAACCGCATCAAACCATTTAATGCTTCTTTCTTATGAGACGTTAGTAAACCAATTACATAGACCTGTCAAGACTAAATCACAGGTGCAAACCCTGTACATCTCACATGGCAAACCACTCCCAACTAGGATTTCAAGATGCCTCATCCCCCATCATAGAAGAACTCGTAGAATTCCACGACCATGCCTTAATAGTAGCACTAGCAATTTGCAGCTTAGTACTATACCTCTTAGCCCTAATACTAATAGAAAAACTATCATCAAACACCGTAGACGCCCAAGAAGTCGAACTAATTTGAACCATCCTTCCTGCTATTGTTCTAGTCTTACTCGCCCTCCCCTCCCTACAAATCCTTTACATAATAGATGAGATTGATGAGCCTGACCTCACTCTAAAAGCCATTGGCCATCAATGGTACTGAACCTACGAGTACACCGATTTCAAAGACCTTTCATTCGACTCTTATATAACCCCAACAACAGAGCTACCCCAAGGCCACTTCCGCCTACTAGAAGTTGACCACCGCATTGTAATCCCAATAGAATCCCCCATCCGAGTAATTGTCACTGCCGATGACGTCCTCCACTCATGAGCCGTACCTGCCCTTGGGGTAAAAACAGACGCAATTCCAGGACGACTAAATCAAACCTCCTTCATTACCACCCGACCAGGAGTGTTCTACGGACAATGCTCAGAAATCTGTGGAGCCAACCACAGTTACATGCCTATCGTAGTAGAATCTACTCCTCTCAAACACTTCGAAGCCTGATCCTCACTTCTATCATCCTAACCATTAAGAAGCTATGAACCAGCACTAGCCTTTTAAGCTAGAGAAAGTGGACACCCCTCCTCCTTAATGACATGCCTCAACTAAATCCAAACCCATGATTTATCATTATGCTCCTTACTTGATTTACCTTCTCACTACTTATCCAACCTAAGCTACTCTCATTTACCCTCCCAAACAGCCCAGTAAGCAAAACTACAACAACAAAACCCACCCCTTGACCCTGACCATGAACCTAAGCTTCTTTGACCAATTCTCAAGCCCCTATTTCCTAGGAATTCCACTTATCCTTCCATCCCTCCTCATTCCAGCCCTATTATTCCCATCACCTGGGCATCGATGAATTAATAACCGCCTCTCCACCATACAACTATGACTCACCCACCTAATTACTAAGCAATTAATAACTCCACTAAACAAAGCAGGTCACAAATGGGCTCTATTACTAACCTCACTCATCCTCATACTTCTTTCTATCAACCTACTAGGCCTCCTTCCATACACTTTCACCCCTACCACTCAGCTATCAATAAATATAGCCCTAGCCCTCCCTCTATGACTCGCCACACTACTAACCGGACTACGAAACCAGCCTTCTGCCTCCCTAGGGCACTTACTTCCAGAAGGAACCCCAACACCACTAATCCCAGCCCTAATCATAATCGAAACAACTAGCCTACTCATTCGACCCCTAGCCCTAGGTGTACGCCTAACAGCAAATCTCACAGCTGGCCACTTACTTATCCAACTCATTTCTACAGCCACAATTGCCCTACTACCAATAATACCATCAATCTCCACCTTAACAGCACTTATCCTATTCCTACTCACCATTCTAGAAGTAGCAGTGGCTATAATCCAAGCCTACGTATTTGTCCTTCTCCTAAGCCTGTACTTACAAGAAAACATCTAATGGCACACCAAGCACATTCTTACCACATAGTTGACCCAAGCCCATGACCAATCTTCGGCGCAGCCGCAGCATTACTAACCACATCCGGCCTAATCATATGATTCCACTACAACTCGGCCACTTTACTTACAATAGGCCTCCTCTCCATGCTCTTAGTCATATTACAATGATGACGAGACGTAGTTCGAGAAAGCACCTTTCAAGGTCACCACACACCAACTGTCCAAAAAGGTCTACGATACGGAATAATCCTCTTCATCACATCAGAAGCCTTCTTCTTCCTAGGATTCTTCTGAGCTTTCTTCCACTCAAGCTTAGCCCCAACACCAGAACTAGGAGGACAATGACCTCCCACAGGAATCAAACCCCTAAACCCCCTCGAAGTACCACTCCTTAATACAGCAATTCTCCTAGCCTCAGGCGTTACCGTAACATGAGCCCACCATAGCATTACAGAAGGAAATCGAAAACAAGCAATCCATGCATTAACTCTTACCATCCTCCTAGGATTCTACTTCACTGCCCTACAAGCAATAGAATACCACGAAGCTTCATTCTCAATTGCCGACAGCGTCTATGGCTCTACCTTCTTCGTCGCCACAGGGTTCCATGGGTTACACGTAATCATTGGATCATCCTTCTTAACAGTCTGCCTCCTACGACTAATCAAATTCCATTTCACATCAGACCACCACTTCGGATTCGAAGCAGCAGCCTGATACTGGCACTTCGTAGACATTATCTGACTCTTCCTCTATATATCAATATACTGATGAGGATCATGCTCTTCTAGTATACTAATTACAACTGACTTCCAATCTTTAGAATCTGGTACTACCCCAGAGAAGAGCAATGAACACACTCACATTTATACTATTCCTATCTTTCATGCTAAGTAGCGCACTAACTACCTTAAACTTTTGACTCGCTCAAACAACCCCAGACTCAGAGAAACTCTCACCATACGAATGCGGATTTGATCCCCTAGGATCAGCTCGACTCCCATTCTCCATCCGATTCTTCCTCAGTAGCCATCTTATTCCTCTTATTTGACCTAGAAATCGCCCTTCTCCTCCCCCTCCCATGAGCCATTCAACTTCAATCCCCTATAACAACCCTCACTTGAGCTACCATTATCATCACCCTTCTCACACTCGGTTTCATTTACGAATGAACACAAGGTGGCCTGGAATGAGCAGAATAACAGAAAGTTAGTCTAACCAAGACAGCTGGTTTCGGCCCAGCAAATTATAGCCAACACCTATAACTTTCTCATGTCTCCGCTACACTTCAGCTTCTACTCCGCATTCACATTCAGCAGCCTAGGACTAGCATTTCACCGAACCCATCTCATCTCCGCCCTACTATGCCTAGAAAGTATGATGCTATCTATGTTCATCCCCCTCTCAATCTGACCAATTGAAAACCAAACCCCATCATTCACCCTTGTACCCATCCTAATACTAGCTTTTTCAGCATGCGAAGCTGGCACCGGCCTAGCCATACTAGTAGCCTCCACACGAACACATGGTTCAGACCATTTACACAACCTAAACCTCTTACAATGCTAAAAGTCATTCTACCAATAATCATACTCTTACCAATAACCCTACTATCCCCAGCAAAATCCATATGAACCAACACTACAACCCACAGCCTCCTAATCGCTTCAATCAGCCTACACTGACTAACCCCATCATACTACCCATTAAAAAACCTAACCCCATGAACAGGTACCGACCAAATCTCAACACCACTAATAGTCCTCTCCTGCTGATTTCTTCCCCTTATAATCATAGCTAGCCAAGGTCACCTACAACACGAACCCTACCAACGAAAACGAATATTCATCTCAACTCTCATTATCATCCAACCATTCATCATCCTAGCCTTCTCAGCAACAGAACTCATATTATTCTACATCTCATTCGAAGCAACCCTAATTCCAACCCTAATCTTAATCACACGCTGAGGAAGCCAACCAGAACGACTTAGTGCAGGCATTTATCTACTATTCTACACCCTAATTAGCTCTCTACCCCTACTAATTTCAATCCTCTATCTTCACTCAAAAACTGGAACCCTTCACTTGCCCATCCTCAAACTCACCCATCCAAACCCATCAATCTCATGAACAAACCTCCTATCCAGCCTTGCCCTCCTAATAGCATTTATAGTCAAAGCACCACTATATGGCCTCCACCTATGACTACCTAAAGCCCACGTAGAAGCACCAATTGCAGGCTCAATATTACTTGCCGCCCTATTACTAAAACTAGGAGGATACGGCATCATACGAGTCACCCTATTAATAGAGCCCGTATCCAACTTCCTACACTACCCCTTCCTCACCCTAGCTCTATGAGGTGCCCTAATAACAAGCTCCATCTGCTTACGCCAAACAGACCTAAAGTCCCTCATCGCCTACTCATCT